GTTATACAAATACAAAAGGGTTTCCATTTTTAATCAACTAGTTTGAATGATTTGAATAACTAAAGATTCAAGATTTTCTATTTCTTCTTCTACAAATAAATAGATATAGAGGCAAAATGGATATATAGAAAAAAGTTGTATTATTGTAACAAATGGGTCGATGGGGAAAATAAGACTTCCCGCCTTGGAAATGATAAAATAGACTAAAAAGAAAGTCTTTTTTCTTTTTTTGAATTGAATTGAGTAAGGTAAACAGAAGAATTCTTATTCTACATATTCTAAGAGCGGAGCGAATTCCATTACCTATTGAGTTAATCAATATGAAATGGAATTCATTCATTTGATTTTGAAATGAAATGAGTCAATTTTTTGACCCAAGTCGATTCAGATTATTCAAATTTTTTATTATTCTTTTTGAAACTTTTAGAGAATTATTTGGCACAAAAAAACTTTTAGAATTCCCGGTAGAAAGAGATTTCCCTAAGGAAAATGCTTTTAATGCTGCCCCATATCCCTTCCCTTTCCAAATATTTTTACGAATACGCTTTTTTGATCCAGAAGTACGTTTTTTTGGAGCTGCCATTTTAAAAAAATTAAGAGATTACTCATTGTTATAGCTGGATGTGAAAGACATCTATTGTTCAAAATGAATCTGTGCTTGTTTTCCTAATTCATTTTTTTCTAGATTTTTTTTCTAGAAAATATTTTTTTTTTAGAATTTCTAAAAAAAAAAAAATGGATTAGGTTAAAGATATGTGAAAATCACATAAAATAGTTCTAAAATAGAAAGAATATGATTTTTTCTATTAACTTGTCAAACTCGGTAAAAATAGGGCTAATTTGAATTGAATTTTTAGAGACTAGTAATTTATCTTTTTCTTTCATATGATTTGACCAATTGTAACTTCTTGATTTAAATATTTATTTGAAATATTTAGCAGACTAAGTAAGAATAAAAAATTAGAAAATTCTAGTTAAATTAGTGCATATCTTGATTTTTTTATTGACTTCTTTCAAAAGAGGTAAGATCCGGTGAATCGGAAACAATTAATTCAAAACCTTTTTTTATGGAACAGACATATCAATATGCGTGGATCATACCTTTCGTTCCACTTCCAGTTCCTATGTTAATAGGAGCGGGACTTCTTCTTTTTCCGACGGCAACAAAAAATCTTCGTCGTATGTGGGCCTTTCCGATTATTTTATTGTTAAGTATAGTCATGATTTTTTCAATTAATCTGTCTATTCAACAAATAAAGAGTAGTTCTATCTATCAATATGTATGGTCTTGGACCATCAATAATGATTTTTCTTTAGAATTCGGCTACTTGATTGATCCACTTACTTCTATTATGTCAATGTTAATCACTACTGTTGGAATTATGGTTCTTATTTATAGTGATAATTATATGGCTCATGATCAAGGATACTTGAGATTTTTTGCTTATATGAGTTTTTTCAGTACTTCCATGTTGGGTTTAGTTACTAGTTCCAATTTGATACAAATTTATATTTTTTGGGAATTGGTTGGAATGTGTTCCTATCTATTAATAGGGTTTTGGTTCACACGACCTCTTGCGGCAAATGCTTGTAAAAAAGCGTTTGTAACTAATCGTGTAGGGGATTTTGGTTTATTATTAGGAATTTTAGGTTTTTATTGGATAACAGGTAGTTTTGAATTTAGAGATTTTTTCGAAATAGTAAAAAACTTGATTTATAATAATGAAGTCAATTCTTCATTTCTTACTTTGTGTGCTTCTCTTTTATTTACCGGTGCAGTTGCCAAATCTGCACAATTTCCCCTTCATGTATGGTTACCTGATGCTATGGAGGGACCTACTCCTATTTCGGCTCTTATACATGCTGCTACTATGGTAGCAGCGGGAATTTTTCTTGTAGCTCGCCTTCTTCCTCTTTTTATAGTTATACCTTACATAATGAATTTCATCTCGTTGATCGGAATAATAACCATATTATTAGGAGCTACTTTAGCTCTTGCTCAAAAAGACATTAAAAGGGCTTTAGCCTATTCGACAATGTCTCAATTGGGTTATATGATGTTAGCTCTAGGAATGGGGTCTTATCGAAGTGCTTTATTTCATTTGATTACTCATGCTTATTCCAAAGCATTATTATTTTTAGGGTCTGGATCTATTATTCATTCAATGGAAACTGTTGTTGGCTATTCTCCAGATAAAAGTCAGAATATGGTTCTTATGGGTGGTTTAACAAAACATATACCAATTAGCCAAATCTCTTTCTTATTAGGTACACTTTCTCTTTGTGGTATTCCACCTCTTGCTTGTTTTTGGTCAAAAGATGAAATTCTTAATGATAGTTGGTTGTATTCGCCGATTTTCGCAATAATAGCTTGGACCACAGCAGGATTAACCGCATTTTATATGTTTCGTATCTATTTACTTACTTTTGAGGGGCATTTTAATGTTCATTTCCAAAATTACAGTGGAAAACAAAATATCCCTTTCTATTCAATATCTCT